ATTACTTTGAGAAATGGATTCTTATATCAAACTATAGCTATTGCATTAAATAAGAAAAGATACTAATAGAAGTCGAAGACGCGGAATGGTAGTGAATAGAGAGAAAGATTCTTCTGATTTTCTTGTTCCTGAAAATATTCTATCTATCTCCTAGACGCCGTAGAGAATTGAGAATTTTCATGTCTTTCAATTCTCGTACTCGTAATTGGAAAGTTACGGAAGCAGACCCATCATTTTGCAATGAAAACAACATATAAAACTCTGGACAATTTCGAAATCAGGCCGAGCGTCTTAATACATATGCAAAAAAATTCATTATTGGACCACCATTGATTAGAAGATTTAGCTTGTATGAATCGCGATTGGTTTGATACGAATAATGGCAATCATTTCAGTATGTTAAGGATACAGATGTATCCACAATTCATTTAGAGTTACTTAATAGCCTATTTCTTATACCATATCTCTATCCCGTGAAATTCTCGAGCCGAAAGATGGGTGCATATGCTGTGTTTCATTTTGCTAAATGATATCAATTAAATGGTGTATCAATTCCATAAATTGGATATAGCAATAAATAAATCAGCAAAATTCTTTCTAATATTTTAGATAGAAGAAATGTTTCTTCTATCTAAAATATTAGAAAGAATGTACTCTTCTATCCAAATCTAATTTGCATCGATAAAATAAATCCAAATTTCAGCAGTAGATGAATAATTGCAAATTTTTGTGTGTACGAGATTAGAATAACTTCAAAATAACTGACATAATTTTTTATTTTTCCTGATCAGAAAAATATATGAAAAAGAAAGGAGGTAGAAAAATTTTGGGATTTATGGTTAAAGAAGAAAAAGAAGAAAACAGGGGTTCTGTTGAATTTCAAGTATTCAGTTTCACCAATAAGATACGGAGACTTGCTTCACATTTGGAATTACACAAAAAAGATTTTTCATCAGAAAGAGGTCTACGAATACTTTTGGGAAAACGTCGACGTTTGCTGGCTTATTTGGCAAAGAAAAATAGAGTACGTTATAAGAAATTAATCAGTCAGTTGAATATTCGGGAGCAGTAATTTAATCGTTCTAATTTTTTTCTTATTTTCTTAGTAGTCTTATAGTAGTCTTAGATTTTGCATTTTGATGAGCCTCGTTTTGAGGAATTCATGGAACAATCCATTTTCATGGAATAATGAATTAAGGAAGAAAGGATATGAGTCTACCGCTTACAAGAAAAGATCTCATGATAGTCAATATGGGCCCTCAACACCCATCAATGCATGGTGTTCTTCGACTGATCGTTACTCTCGATGGTGAAGATGTTATTGATTGTGAACCCATATTAGGCTATTTACACAGAGGAATGGAAAAAATCGCGGAAAACCGAACTATTATACAATACTTACCTTATGTAACACGGAAGATGCTAGAAGAGGGTAGGGGGATAGGATAGTTATTTAGACAAGATACTCGTAAATTCCTTAAGTTAAGAAAGAAAAAAGAATAAAAATACGGATACATAACATAAAAAAAAGAATAAATAAGACGAGATTCGCCCTCCTCCTACATATTTAATTTCTTCTCCTATACAAAAACTAACAAGACCCACTCCGTTGGTAATGCCATCAATGATACCCTTATCGAAAAACTCCGTTAGTTCGGTTAATCCTCTTATACCGAGGGTAAAGACCCTAGTATAGAAAATATCTATATAACCGCGATTATATGACCAACTGTATATCTTTTTTTTTACTTGATCGAAAAAGCACTTTTTCGAACTTTCTTTGTAAAAGGAATTTATTAAATCCAAATTCTGAAAAAAAGAATAAGCGGATCCATATAGAATATATGCTATGAATAAACCGAAGATAGCTAGACTTACAGAAGAAATAGCATTAGTAATAAATTCATATGAATTTATAGAAGAATTAGAACTTTCCTGAGTCAAGTTTATTGAGGGAGTTAACCACTTTGATAATAGGGTTAACTCCGCTATTCCATTATCCATTGCTCCATTATCAAAAGAGATTCCTATAAATCCAATGAATAAAGTAAAAAGTAGTAATATAAGAAGAGGAAATAACATAGTATTTCCCGTTTCATGCGGATAGGCAAAAGTGTTTTTAGCCTCAAAGGACGTACTAAAGCATCCTATCCTATTTCTTGTATTACCTTGAATTTTGGGTATATTTTGTGAAAAAAAAGAAACTCCACTTTTTGTTGTTGATAAAACAAAATTCCTATTAACTCCTTTGGGTATCTTTTTTCCCCATAAGGATATTGAATACAAGGAACCCTCTTTAGTGGTACTGTAATTTTGAAAATGAACGCGCAAATACCCATCAAATGTAAGTAAATATATCCGAAACATATAAAAGGCAGTTAATCCTGCAGTAAAGGAGGCTATTATTCCAAAAAAGGGTGAATACAACCAACTATTACTAAGAATCTCATCTTTGGACCAAAAGCAAGCAAGAGGTGGAATACCACAAAGAGAAAGTGTACCCCATAAAAAAGTGGTTCTTGTAATTGGAATGTATTTTCTTAAACCGCCCATAAGAACCATATTCTGACTTTTATCTGGTGAATATCCAACAAGAGGTTCCATTGAATGAATAACAGATCCGGATCCCAAGAACAATAAAGCTTTTGAATAAGCATGAGTGATCAAATGAAATAAAGCAGCTTGATAAGAACCTATACCTAGAGCTAACATCATATAACCCAATTGAGACATTGTAGAATAGGCTAAGCTTCTTTTAATATCTCTCTGAGCAAGAGCTAAAGTAGCTCCTAATAAGAGTGTTATTGTACCTACTAAAGAAATTAAAGTCATTATCAAAGGTAGACATATGAAAAGAGGAAAAAGCCGAGCTAGAAGAAAAATCCCGGCAGCAACCATAGTTGCTGCGTGTATAAGAGCCGAAATGGGAGTGGGTCCTTCCATAGCATCTGGTAACCATACGTGAAGAGGGAATTGTGCGGATTTCGCAACTGCACCAAGGAATAATAAAAAAGCACACAAAGTAGTAAGTAAAGAGTTAATTCCATTATTAGGAATCCAGTTATTAGCTATTTTGAACAAATCCCTAAACTCTAAACTACCTGTTATCCAAAAAAAACCTAAAATTCCTAATAATAAACCAAAATCCCCTACACGATTAGTTACAAAAGCTTTTTGACAAGCACTCGCGGCGATCGGTCGTGTAAACCAAAAGCCTATCAATAAATAGGAACACATTCCCACGAGTTCCCAAAAAAAATAAATTTGTATCAAATTGGAGCTAGTAACCAATCCCAACATAGAAGTAGTGAAAAAACTTATATAAACAAAAAATCTCAAATATCCTTCATCGTGAGACATATAACCATCACTATAAATAAGAACCAGGATTCCTACAGTAGTAATTAGTATTAACATAATAGAAGTAAGCGGGTCAATCAAGTATCCAAATTCTAAAGAAAAATCATTATTGACGGTCCAAGACCATAGATATTGATAGATAGAACTTCCTTTTATTTGTTGAATAGACAGTTGAATTGAGAATACCATAGCTATACTTAAGAATAAAACACTAGGAAAAGCCCATATGCGACGAAGATTTTTTGTTGCTGTCGGAATAAAAAAAAGGCCAAATCCCATTGACATAATAACTGGAAGTGGGAGAAGGGGGATTACCCATGCATATTGATATGTATGTTCCATAAGAAAAGAAATTGAAATTTTTACTTTAATTTTTCTATAAAATAAAATTGTTTCCGATTCACCAAACCAATTCTTATCTCTTTCTGAAGGAGTAAATAAAAAGAATAAGCAAAAATACTGGAATTCTTCATTTTTGCTTATCTCATTGAGATAAGCAAAAATGAAGAATGGGTTTAATTGGTTAAATTAAAAAAGTTAATCAAATAACTTCGTTACCTAGTTATTACCTAAATAAGGATATTTATTAAAATAAAAAAAATTAAAATACAAAAAAAGGTTTACTTTCTATTAATTTGGATATTTCTTTAAAACAAAGATAAAGCAGCTCTCTTGTTTCGTAACTCATTAATTGAATTCCAATAAAAAGAAAACCCATGTTTATAATAAATTATAAAATAGTCGTTACTTCATATAGAACTGAAATCCTAATGACTATAATTACCTAAGTTTTAGAATGCCTTGTTTAAGAGACTCAGTATTTTTTATTTTGATTGGAATTCCATTATGGAATACTATTCTGAACTTAATTAACTATTTGAATTTTCCCTTCTTTTTATCCACCCGTCTTATATAGCGAATAGGCTTCCATACCATATATCTATATATGGAGTATACTTGATATATAAATATCTATAAATAGATTTAAACGGGAAACCCTTCTATATGTTCTATATTATTAAAACAAAGTATAAAATATATAGTGAAAAAATTTTAAAAAAATTCAGAATTTCAGTATCTTTCAATATCTAAGCATAAATACCAAGAAAAATAAGAAAGAAGGATTTATTTGCGGCAATAGATGTCTTTCACATACAACTAGAAAAAAGTAATTTAATTTCCTTTTTGAATGGCAGTTCCAAAAAAACGTACTTCAATGTCAAAAAAGCGTATTCGTAAAAATATTTGGAAGAAAAAGACGTATTTTTCCATAGTACACGCTTATTCTTTAGCAAAATCAAAATCATTTTCCAGCGGCAATGAGCAGCATCCAAAACCAAAGGGTTTTTCTGGGCAACAAACAAACAAATAATAAGGTTTTGGAATAATCTGATTGGAATAATCAGAATTGACCTATCAAAAAAGAATTCCAATTATTTAATATGAATAATTTTTAATATGAATAATTTTGATTCTTTAATTAATTAATGTATTTTTATGTGTTGAATTACTCAACACAATATTCTTAGAACAAACCCCTCTGATATCTGCTATATGGAATAAAAGTTTTGGTATACTGTGTGCTAAGTATTCTTGATCAATAAACTTTTCATAATAGAATTCTCATAATAAAATATGAGAATTCTATTATGAAAAGTGGAGTATTCTTGTAATAGGACTTACCACTTCCATCTATTTTCTCCAAAATCATTGGTTTAAGGTTAGTAAATCCTATTAATAAGAGCATAAAGAATTTCATTCTATAAATTTTTCAAAAATCAAAAAAGGTTTGTTTCGATTTATAGAAAAGGCTTTTTTGATTTTGTCCATTTTATTGAAATAATTTCCCAAATTTAAAGGAGAAACTAATTAGAAAAAAATTAGTTCTATATTGTAACTTATAAAAGAGGAGTTCCAACTCTTTTAAGCAGTGTTTCCATTAGGCAAAGCAAGAGTTTATTGTAAAAAAAAAATAGCAACGATACTACTAAACGAAGTATATTTTAATGAAGACTCTAATGTTCCTAAATTTTATGGACTTTCCCAATCTCGACGGTTCGCGAGATAATAGCTATTATTCTTTTAAGTTACCTATTATTTGAAGTTAGCCGCCATGGTGAAATTGGTAGACACGCTGCTCTTAGGAAGCAGTGCTCAAGCATCTCGGTTCGAATCCGAGTGGCGGCATTCTCGAAAAAGAATACAATAGATTAGAAAATGGATTCAATTCGAAATTTACAATTTTGTAATGAGACCTTCCCCTTATGCTATTTGCAACTTTAGAACATATATTAAATCATATCTCCTTCTCAACCATTTCCATTGTGATTACGATTCATTTGATAACCTTATTAGTTCGTGAACTTGGGGGGTTACGTGATTCGTCAGAAAAAGGAATGATAGTTACTTTTTTCTCTATAACAGGATTCCTAGTTTCTCGCTGGGCTTCTTCGGGACATTTTCCATTAAGTAATTTATATGAGTCGTTGATCTTCCTTTCATGGGCTCTGTATATTCTTCATACCATTCCTAAGATACAGAACTCTAAAAATGATTTAAGCACAATAACTACGCCAAGTACTATTTTAACGCAAGGCTTTGCCACATCGGGTCTTTTAACTGAAATGCATCAATCCACAATACTAGTACCTGCTCTCCAATCTCAGTGGTTAATGATGCATGTCAGTATGATGTTACTAAGCTATGCAACTCTTTTGTGCGGATCCTTATTATCTGCCGCTATTCTAATCATTAGATTTCGAAATAATTTCTATTTCTTTTCTAAAAAGAAAAAAAATGTTTTAAATAAAACATTTTTATTTAGTGATTTCTATGCAAAAAGAAGTGCTTTAAAAAGCACCTCTGTTCCTTCATTCCCAAATTATTACAAATATCAATTAACGGAGCGTTTGGATTCTTGGAGTTATCGTGTCATTAGTCTAGGATTTACCCTTTTAACCATAGGTATTCTTTGTGGAGCAGTATGGGCTAATGAGGCGTGGGGATCCTATTGGAATTGGGATCCTAAGGAAACTTGGGCATTTATTACTTGGACCATATTTGCAATTTATTTACATAGTAGAACAAATCCAAATTGGAAGGGTACGAATTCTGCACTTGTAGCTTCGATAGGATTTCTTATAATTTGGATCTGCTATTTTGGTATCAATCTATTAGGAATAGGTTTACATAGTTATGGTTCGTTTATATTAACACCTAAATGATTATATAAAATAAAACCTTCATTTCATGAAGGTTTTTACTTTTTTGTTTTATTTGAGAACCCCTTGAACGCCTTCTCAAAGGGTTCTCAAAAATTCAAGATAGATCTAATTATACTTATGCATTAATAGAGCGGACTAGTAAAAAACCTATTTAGGATAATAATTGGCTAAGAGAGCCTCTACCCTATCAACAGATAGGGAGAGAACAAAATCTGGATAAATACCAATTCCTATTACTGGTAAAAAGATACAGATTAAAATAAAGAGTTCTCGTGGTCCAGAATCCACAAAATTTGCGTTTGGAACATTAAATAGCTTGTATCCATAGAACATCTGGCGTAACATAGATAATAAATAAATAGGAGTTAATATCATTCCTATTGCCATTACAAAAGTAATTAGCATTTTGGGCATTAACAGAAATTTTGGACTAGTAATTAGGCCAAAAAAGACTACTAATTCTGCGACAAAACCACTCATTCCTGGTAAGGCAAGAGAAGCCATTGAAAAGCTACTAAACATAGTAAAAATTTTTGGCATTGGGATAGATATTCCCCCCAGTTCTTCGAGATAAACAAGACGCATTCTATCAGAAGCCGTTCCTGCCAAGAAAAAAAGTGTAGCACCAATAAATCCATGGGATAATATTTGTAAAATAGCTCCATTGAGTCCAATGTTGGTTATGGAACCAATTCCTATAATTATGAAACCCATGTGAGATACAGAGGAATAGGCTATTCTTTTTTTAAAATTTCGTTGACCAAGAGAAGTTGAAGCTGCATAGATTATTTGGATCGCTCCTATTATTACTAACCAGGGCGAAAATAGATAATGAGCATGAGGTAACAATTCCATGTTGATCCGAATCAATCCATATGCTCCCATCTTTAATAAGATTCCCGCTAAAAGCATACATGTACTATAATGCGCTTCCCCGTGGGTATCCGGTAACCACGTATGTAGGGGTATAATCGGCAATTTGACAGCATAAGCAATAAGGAAGCCAAAATATAAAAGTATTTCCAAGGTTTCAGGGTATGATTGATTAATTAATCTTTCCAAATCTAATCCTGGTTCGTTGGAACCATATAAGCCCATACCCAGAACTCCGATTAAGAAAAAGATGGAACCGCCTGCAGTATACAAAATAAATTTTGTAGCTGAATATAGACGCCTCTTCCCCCCCCACATGGATAAAAGTAAGTAAACAGGAATTAATTCTAACTCCCACATGATAAAAAAAAGTAAAAGGTCTCGCGAAGAAAATAATCCTATTTGACCACTATACATTGCGAGCATCAGGAAATAGAATAATCGCGAATTCCGGGTAACTGGCCAAGCTGCTAAAGTAGCTAAAGTAGTGATAAATCCTGTCAATAAAATAGATCCTAATGAAAGTCCATCGATTCCCAATCTCCAGTGGAAATCGAAGATATCTATCCATTTATAATCCTCCTTTAATTGGATTAAGGGATCCTCCAGTTGGAAATGATAACAGAATGCATAAGTCATTAGAAGGAATTCTAATAAACAAATAGATATAGTATACCACCTAACGATTTTGTTTCCCCTATGAGGTAAAAAGAAAATTAATGAACCTGCAAATATCGGCAAAACAACAAGTATTGTTAACCAAGGAAAATAACTCATGATAAAGTGATAAAGACAAGATACGTTTTGACCAGAAAAGCCCGTGCTCGATTATTTCGAGCACAGGCTTCTTCGGTAAAGAGGAATCAGACGATTCGAATGAAGTTTTTTGTAACGTATCAATAAGATAAAGCCATGCTACGGGTTGTTTCAGGCCCTAAATAAACGCGTACACTTAAAAAATCTGTCGGGCAAGCGGATTCGCATCTCTTACAACCCACACAATCTTCGGTTCTCGGCGCAGAAGCAATTTGCTTGGCTTTACATCCATCCCAGGGTATCATTTCTAATACATCTGTTGGACAAGCTCGTACACATTGAGTGCATCCTATACATGTATCGTAAATTTTTACGGAATGTGACATTGGATCTATAAATTATTCTTTTCAACATAAAATTTTTCTATCTGGTAAAAATGAAATTAGTATTATATGAGTAATATGTATTGTAGACACCAGACGAAGCAATGGTTTATCCAAACTTCAAAAATAATAATCTATTTTTTAATCCGTTTGTGAGAAAGCGTGAAAAGAGCCAAGAGACTTGAATTTTGGACTTCAACAATCAGAATTATACTAATTGTACATATGAATTCGAATTAGCCAATAAATTGGCTATCCTCTTTTCAATATAAATTATTGCAATATTCAAATTGCAATATCAATGAATTACAAAAATTCCTTTAAGTGAAAAAGGAATACTATGCAATAACCTACTTAAAGAAAATGTATATTCTCAAATAATACATACTAAGAAAATAGTATTGATTTCTATTCATCTTAATATTCCGTATTATTGTATGTGCGCCTTTTTTTTTTGTTTAGAGGATTGTATGTCTAATTATTAAAAAATCCAATTATTCCATAGTCTAATTATTCAATAAATTAGATTGATTGATACGAGTTGATTTCCTATTACGATGGATGGCAGAAAGAATGGATAGTCCAATAGCGGCCTCAGCAGCCGCAAGGGCTATTACAAAAATTGCGAAAATGTCTCCTTTTAATTGGCGACTATCAAATAGATCAGAAAATGTTACGAGATTTAGATTAATTGAATTCAGTATAAGTTCAAGACATATTAGAGCTCTAACCATGTTTCGGCTTGTGATCAATCCATAGATACCAATCGAAAATAAATAGACACTCAAAAAAAGTACAAGCTCAAACATCATTAATTAACTCCTTATCAATCTCGATTCATTTCAATATGAGGACAAGAATTGAACCGATTCAATTAATTACAATAGAACAATTACACAACAAAAGAGAAAAGAAAGAAGGTATTTGTTGGCGGTAGATGGTTTTTACTAAATAAAAATTGTGATTCTTTAGTTATTTATTTTAGATTTGCAATTCTTATAATTTTGACTCCTTCTAAGTTTTCTTATTGCCGAGCCATAGTAATTGCACCTATTAAAGAAACTAGAAGAATTATGGAAATGAGTTCAAATGGAAGATAAAAATCGGTTGCTAAATGAATCCCAATTTGTTGAACATTATTTATGAGACCCTGTTCTACTATTTGGTTTGATCTTGTAGTCCAAAGAATTCCATACCATGATGTATCTGGGATAGTAGTCATTAGTGAAAAAACTATAGTTATACAAACGATTGAAGTGAACCCATCTCCAATAGTCCAATAATTCTTATCTTTAGACCATTCTGAGCCATTTACGAACATTACAGCGAATATGATCAAGACATTTATGGCTCCGACATAAATAAGAAGTTGTGCCACAGCTACAAAGTAGGAATTTAATAAAAAATAGAATAAGGATATACAAACAAGAATTAATCCCAGCGAAAAGGCAGAATAAATGGGGTTGGTAAGTAATACTACTCCTAGACCCCCTAGTAGAAGAACAAATCCCCCAAATAGCATAAGAATCTCATGTATTGGTCCAGGTAAATCCATTATGGATAAAAAGAAATTAAAATAGTATAAAATTTTTCATGAACTGACTAAAACTAAAGGATTCAAGGAAGGAAAAAGGGATTAGGATATTTTTATAACAAAAAGAAAAAATACGAGTTTAGTAATCAGTAATCGTTCTTGAATTCGAAGATTTATCTTCGTCTATTTTACTTTCAGTCGAATTCCTAATTGTTTGAATTGTGTAATCTTCCATTATGGAGATTGGTAATCGACTTAAAGCAATTTGATTGTAATTCAATTCATGACGATCATAAGTAGAAAGTTCATATTCTTCAGTCATTGATAAACAGTTTGTCGGACAGTACTCAACACAATTGCCACAAAATATACAAACTCCGAAATCAATACTATAATTAAGCAATTGTTTCCTTTTAATATCCTTTTCAAATCTCCAATCTACAAGGGGTAGATCTATCGGGCATACCCGAACACATACTTCACAAGCAATACATTTATCAAATTCAAAGTGGATTCGCCCCCGGAAACGCTCCGGTGTAATTGATTTTTCGTAAGGGTAATGAATCGTTATAGGTAAACGATTTGTGTGGGATAAGGTAGTTATGAAACTTTGACCAATGTACCTTGTAGCACGTATTGTTTGTTGACCATAACTCATGAACCCAGTTACCATAGGGAACATATTCATTCTAAATATCTATGAAAAAGATATGTTTCTTTCTCTTGTTTGAGAGAGCCTTTGTGTTAAAAATATTCTTACTGTTATTATATTATCTTATTTATAGTGAAACAAGTTGGGAAGAGGTTGTTAATAAGAGATTGCCCAAGGAAATAGGTAAAAGAAATTTCCATCCAAGATTTAATAACTGATCCATTCTCATCCTGGGTAAAGTCCATCTTATTGTGATAGAAATGAAGAGAAATAAATAAGCTTTAGTTAATGTAATAAAGATACCCATTGTTATTTCCAAAATTCCAACTGCGTTATTCATTTGGAAAAAATCAAAAAAGGATATATAGGGAATAGATAAATTCCACCCGCCTAAGTAGAGAACTGTTACAAATAAAGAGGAAACTAATAAATTTAGGTAAGAAACAAGATAAAATAAAGCATATTTTATACCGGAATATTCGGTTTGATAACCTGCTACTAATTCTTCCTCTGCTTCTGGTAAATCAAAGGGTAATCTTTCACATTCTGCCAAAGAAGAAATTAGAAAAACCAGAAAACCTATAGGCTGGCGCCAAATATTCCATCCAAAAAAACCATATTTAGACTGTGCTTCAACTATATCAACTGTACTTGAACTGTTAGATAATCATAGTCGATGATAACATCACAGTTCCCACCGCTATTCCAAAACCGTACATGAAACCTTAGCTTCATACGGCTTCTCTATGATCAGAAAAAAGAGAGGACTGTTTCGTTTCGTTATTAGCCCCCGGGGCGTAGATAGAATTAGGTAAAATAAAATATATTGGAAAGTCCTAAATTAGACCAAAGAAATTCTGTCTGCTAGAATAAGAAAAAGTGCTTCTGAATTGATCTCATCCTTTATAATATAATAAATTTTTTCTTTGTTCAGTAATAACTTAATCTTGGAATAAAACACTTGTTATAGGAATTAAATTAATAAATGAAAAGATTTGGGCATTAGTTTATGAGGAATTTTGTATGAATATGTATAGAGGAAGGAAATAATTCAAATTTTTTTCTATTGCACTCCATATCTTTTGTCCTACTCTTCTTTCCTTGGGTAGGGAGTATTTAAAAAGAAAAAAGGGATAAAGGGTTAATTCGTTCTTTATAGCCATTTCCTTAACAAGTGAATAGGAACATACTCTGGATCGGAATCTGAAGAAAGTACTACTTGATAATTTCTACTAATTTCAAGTCCTTATTATGATTCCTTTTATGGGGAAAAATCTCTAATGTCTTAGATTTCCCATTACTAATCCTTTATGTATTTTAGTGTTCCTAACCCTTCACTAACTTTTGATGGATTCTTCTTATGATTATAAGTTATAGTAATAACTAGAAATATTCTAGTAATAGAATTCCATATCGCGAATCCTTTATTCTTGCCCGCTTCAAGATATGATGACTAATTAAACAAAATCAACCTTGGGATAAAGAGTTTATACTACTTATGTTTACTTCAACTTTTTCTTGTACGTAGGAAATGAGATTTTTTCTTTTTACTACAAATTTATAAGCTGTTTTGTTTCACTCATATAGCTATCTAGTTTAATTTATCAACCCGAATACAGAATAAGAAAAGGAAGATAAATAGTTAATGGATTTAAGATCCTATTTTAACGAATCACACGTAGAGATATTGCTAGCACACAAAAAGTTAATGGTATTTCATAACTAATGGATTGAGCCGCAGCTCGTAGACCGCCTGAAAAAGAATATTTATTATTTGAGCTATATCCTGCCATAAGAAGACCAATAGGAGCAATACTTGAAATGGCAATCCATAAAAAAACACCGATACTAAGATCGGCTAAAACAAAATGATATCCCAAAGGGATAACTAAAAAACTTAATAAAATTGATATGACTGCTATAGAGGGTCCAATGCTAAATAAAGGAATATCTCCTCGGGATGGTAGGATATCTTCTTTAAAAAGTAGCTTAGTCCCATCTGCTATAGCTTGAAGCAGTCCTAGGGGGCCAGCATATTCAGGACCAATACGTTGTTGTATCGATGCAGATATTTCTCTTTCTAACCACACAATTACGAGTACCTCTATTGTGATTCCCAAAAGGAGGCTCAAAATGGGTAGAATCGATATGAGTCCATAGACTTCTTTTAATAATTCCGATTTCGAAAAAGAATTGATAGTTTCTACTTCTACCCTATCTATTATCATTTCAACGGTCAACTTCCCCCATAATGATATCTATACTACCTAATATTGTCATGATATCAGCCAATTTCATTTTTTTAACTAGCTGAGGAAGAATTTGTAAATTAATAAAACCGGGTGGACGAATTTTCCATCTCCAGGGGAAAAGGCTATCATCTCCTACTAGATAAATTCCTAATTCACCTTTTGGGGCTTCCACTCTTACATAAAGCTCTTGCTTTGATAATTCAAAATTGGGTGAAGGTTTTTTACCAAGAAATTTATATTCAAAATCATTCCATTCGGAATTCTTTGCTTTCTTAAAGCGTCGTACTTCTAAATTCTCATAAGGTCCTCCAGGAATTTTTTCTATAGCTTGTTGAATTATTTTGATAGATTCCCTCATTTCACTGATTCGTACTAAATAACGAGCTAACGAATCCCCTTCTTTTTGCCATTGGACTTTCCAATCAAATTGGTTGTAAGACTCATAAAGATCTACTTTACGAAGATCCCATTGTATTCCAGAAGCTCGTAACATCGGTCCTGATAAGCCCCAATTTACTGCTTCTTCTCCGCTAATAAAACCTACTCCCTCAACTCGCTCCAAAAAAATGGGATTCTTTGTAATAAGTTGTTGATATTCAACAATTCCGCGTAAAAAATAATCACAGAAATCTAAACATTTATCGATCCATCCATAAGGTAGATCCGCGGCTACTCCTCCAATGCGAAAGTAATTGTGCATCATTCGCATACCTGTAGCAGCTTCAAATAGATCATATATCAATTCTCTCTCTCTAAAAATATAGAAAAAAGGAGTCTGTGCCCCGAGATCCGCCATAAAAGGCCCAAGCCATAACAAGTGAGAAGCTATACGGCTCAACTCTAACATAATTACCCTAATATAGCTGGCTCTTTGGGGTATTTGAATATTCTCTAAGAATTCTGGTGCATTTACCGTTATTGCTTCTGTAAACATAGTAGCTAAATAATCCCACCGTGTTACATAAGGTAAGTATTGTATAATAGTTCGGTTTTCCGCGATTTTTTCCATTCCTCTGTGTAAATAGCCTAATATGGGTTCACAATCAATAACATCTTCACCATCGAGAGTAACGATCAGTCGAAGAACACCATGCATTGATGGGTGTTGAGGGCCCATATTGACTATCATGAGATCTTTTCTTGTAAGCGGTAGACTCATATCCTTTCTTCCTTAATTCATTATTCCATGAAAATGGATTGTTCCATGAATTCCTCAAAACGAGGCTCATCAAAATGCAAAATCTAAGACTACTATAAGACTACTAAGAAAATAAGAAAAAAATTAGAACGATTAAATTACTGCTCCCGAATATTCAACTGACTGATTAATTTCTTATAACGTACTCTATTTTTCTTTGCCAAATAAGCCAGCAAACGTCGACGTTTTCCCAAAAGTATTCGTAGACCTCTTTCTGATGAAAAATCTTTTTTGTGTAATTCCAAATGTGAAGCAAGTCTCCGTATCTTATTGGTGAAACTGAATACTTGAAATTCAACAGAACCCCTGTTTTCTTCTTTTTCTTCTTTAACCATAAATCCCAAAATTTTTCTACCTCCTTTCTTTTTCATATATTTTTCTGATCAGGAAAAATAAAAAATTATGTCAGTTATTTTGAAGTTATTCTAATCTCGTACACACAAAAATTTGCAATTATTCATCTACTGCTGAAATTTGGATTTATTTTATCGATGCAAATTAGATTTGGATAGAAGAGTACATTCTTTCTAATATTTTAGATAGAAGAAACATTTCTTCTATCTAAAATATTAGAAAGAATTTTGCTGATTTATTTATTGCTATATCCAATTTATGGAATTGATACACCATTTAATTGATATCATTTAGCAAAATGAAACACAGCATATGCACCCATCTTTCGGCTCGAGAATTTCACGGGATAGAGATATGGTATAAGAAATAGGCTATTAAGTAACTCTAAATGAATTGTGGATACATCTGTATCCT